GTTAGTGTAGCTTAATATAAAGCAAAGCACTGAAAATGCTTAGATGGGTTATCCAATCCCACAAACATAGAGGTTTGGTCCCGGCCTTATTATTAGTTGTAGGTAAACTTACACATGCCAGAATCCCCGCACCAGTGAAAAAATCCCTAAAAATCTTTATTGATAAAAAGGAGAGGGTATCAAGCACACTCATTGTAGCTAAAGACGCCTTGCCTAGCCACGCCCCCACGGGAAACAGCAGTGATAAAAATTAAGCCATGAACGAAAGTTTGACTTAGTTATACCTTTTAGGGTTGGTAAATTTCGTGCCAGCCACCGCGGTCATACGATTGACCCAAACTAATAATTACATCGGCGTAAAGCGTACAACAAGAAAAACAATAAAATAGGATTAAAAATTTTCTTATATGTAAAAATTCATTGAATTTACTAAAATCAATAACGAAAGTAATTCTAGTTCACCTTGATGTACGATAGCTAAGATCCAAACTGGGATTAGATACCCCACTATGCTTAGCCGTAAACTTAAGTGATTTCCAACAAAATCACCCGCCAGAGAACTACTAGCCACCGCTTAAAACTCAAAGGACTTGGCGGTACTTTATACCTGTCTAGAGGAGCCTGTTCTATAATCGATGAACCCCGCTATACCTTACCACCCCTTGCTAATTCAGCCTATATACCGCCATCTTCAGCGAACCCTGTCAAGGTCCAATAGTGAGCACAATGATAATCGTAAATACGTTAGGTCAAGGTGTAGCCTATGAGGTGGAAAGTAATGGGCTACATTTTCTAATCTAGAAAATTACGGATCCTCTTATGAAACTAAGAGGTGAAGGAGGATTTAGCAGTAAATTAAGAATAGAGAGCTTAATTGAACTAAGCAATGAAGTATGCACACACCGCCCGTCGCTCTCCTCAAGTAAATAAACTTGGACACATCCATAATAACCCAACAAAATTATTAGAGGAGATAAGTCGTAACAAGGTAAGCATACTGGAAAGTGTGCTTGGAAAAATCATAGTGTAGCTTATTATAAAGTTTCTGGCCTACACCCAGAAGATTCCACTAAGTGGACACTTTGAACTATTACTAGCCCAAACACATGTAATCTAAACTATAAATTTCAACTTAAACAAAACATTTAACAAAATTAAAGTATAGGAGATAGAAATTCTTATCTGGAGCTATAGAGACAGTACCGTAAGGGAAAGATGAAAGAATTTAATAAAAGTACAAAAAAGCAAAGATTAATCCTTCTACCTTTTGCATAATGAATTAACTAGAAAAATCATAACTCAAAGAATTTCAGCTATGAACCCCGAAACCAAACGAGCTACCTAAGAACAATTTTTTGAATGAACCCGTCTATGTGGCAAAATAGTGGGAAGATTTTTAGGTAGAGGTGAAAAGCCTACCGAGCTTGGTGATAGCTGGTTACCCAATAAATGAATTTCAGTTCAACTTTAAATTTACCTAAAGGAAAATTAAACCCAATGTAAATTTAAAACATAATCTAAAGAGGGACAGCTCTTTAGATCAAGGATACAACCTTAACTAGAGAATAAATACAAAAACATCCATAGTTGGCCTAAAAGCAGCCACCAATTAAGAAAGCGTTCAAGCTCAACATAAACTATATCTTAATACCCCAAATAAATATGAATTCCTAGAAACCTATTGGGTCAATCTATAAACTTATAGATGAGACACTGTTAGTATGAGTAACAAGAATAACTTCTCCTAGCACAAGCTTATAACAACCCGGATAACCATTGTTAGTTAACAATCAGTAGAAATAAACCAAATATTAACATTCTACCCAATCTAATGTTAATCCAACACAGGAGTGCATTAAGGAAAGATTAAAAGGAATAAAAGGAACTCGGCAAACACAAACCCCGCCTGTTTACCAAAAACATCACCTCTAGCATTACAAGTATTAGAGGCACGGCCTGCCCAGTGACTAAAGTTAAACGGCCGCGGTATCCTGACCGTGCAAAGGTAGCATAATCATTTGTTCCTTAATTAGGGACTAGCATGAATGGCTTAACGAGGGTTTAACTGTCTCTTATTCCCAATCAGTGAAATTGACCTACCCGTGAAGAGGCGGGTATAAAATAATAAGACGAGAAGACCCTGTGGAGCTTTAATTTTATAGTTCATTTACACAAATACTACACCTAATGGACCAAAAAAAAATAATCTTGAACTAGAAATTTCGGTTGGGGTGACCTCGGAGAAAAAAAAATCCTCCGAATAACAAAACCAAGACTTACAAGTCTAAGTGTCCTATACGTTTTTCATTGACCCAAATAATATTTGATCAACGGAACAAGTTACCCCAGGGATAACAGCGCAATCCTATTCTAGAGTCCCTATCGACAATAGGGTTTACGACCTCGATGTTGGATCAGGACATCCCAATGGTGCAGCCGCTATTAATGGTTCGTTTGTTCAACGATTAAAGTCCTACGTGATCTGAGTTCAGACCGGAGTGATCCAGGTCGGTTTCTATCTATTAACTATTTTTCCCAGTACGAAAGGACAAGAAAAATAGAGCCAACTTACCCAAAGTGCTCTAAAACTAATGAATGAAATTATCTCAATTCAAACCTCAAGTCCATATCACACCCAAGACAAGGGTTAATTAGGGTGGCAGAGCCCGGTAAATGCATAAGATTTAAAACCTTAAAATCAGAGGTTCAATTCCTCTCCCTAATAAGTGTCATTATTTAATGTCCTACTAACACTTCTTCCAATCTTAATTGCCATAGCTTTCCTCACCTTAGTGGAACGAAAAATTCTAGGTTACATACAACTACGCAAAGGTCCAAATATCGTTGGACCATATGGAATCCTTCAACCATTTGCAGATGCAATAAAATTATTTATTAAAGAACCACTACGCCCATTATCCTCATCAATATCTCTATTTATTATTGCCCCAACCCTTGCCCTTACTTTAGCACTTTCACTCTGAATTCCACTCCCCATACCCTTTCCATTAGCTAACTTAAATCTAGGAGCCCTATTTATCTTAGCTACCTCAAGCTTAGCAGTATATTCAATTCTATGATCAGGCTGGGCCTCAAACTCCAAATATGCCCTAATCGGAGCATTACGAGCAGTAGCCCAAACAATCTCCTATGAAGTAACACTAGCTATTATTCTACTCTCAATCCTCCTAATAAGCGGATCATTCTCTCTATCATCATTAATTACATCCCAAGAATATTCATGATTTATTCTCTCCACATGACCTCTAGCATTAATATGATTTGTATCCACACTAGCAGAGACCAACCGAGCCCCATTTGACCTAACCGAAGGAGAATCAGAACTAGTCTCAGGTTTTAACGTAGAATATGCCGCAGGCCCATTCGCACTATTCTTTATAGCCGAATATATAAACATTATCCTAATAAATGCTTTATCAACTATCATCTTCCTTAGTTCACTAATCATTCCAACACAACCAGAACTATTCACATTAAATTTTACAACAAAAACACTATTACTAACAACACTCTTCTTATGAATTCGAGCATCCTATCCTCGATTCCGTTATGACCAACTAATGCACCTATTATGAAAAAACTTTCTCCCACTCACACTAGCATTTTGCATATGACATATTTCTCTACCAATTATCCTAGCAAGCATTCCTCCATACATATAGAAACATGTCTGATAATAGAATTACTTTGATAGAGTAAAAAATAGAGGTGAAAGCCCTCTTGTTTCTAGAACTTTAGGACTTGAACCTAAACCTAAGACTTCAAAAATCTCCGTGCTACCATTACACAATGTTCTATCAAGTAAGGTCAGCTAAACTAAGCTATCGGGCCCATACCCCGAAAATGTTGGTCTCAATCCTTCCCGTACTAATTAACGTACTAGCGCTCATCATTATTTTACTCACAATTTTCCTCGGATCAATAATTACTATCCTTAGTTCACACTTAATCCTCATATGAGCTGGCCTAGAAATAAGTATACTTGCAGTTATTCCCGTATTAATATACAACTCTAACCCACGATCTACAGAAGCCGCAACCAAATATTTCTTAACCCAAGCAACTGCCTCAATAATTTTCCTCCTAGCTATTATTCTAAATTATAACAACCTAGGTTCATGAGAATTTTACTACAACACAGAACATTACATCTTTACCTTAGTCCTCTTAGCACTGATAATAAAACTTGGTCTAGCCCCTTTCCACTTTTGAGTACCCGAAGTTACACAAGGCATCCCAATTCTAAGCGGCCTTATCCTATTAACATGACAAAAAATCGCCCCATTAGCCATTATATTTCAAATCGCCTACTCAATTAACTCAACCATCGTACCCATCTCAGCTATTATGTCTGTATTTATCGGAGGATGAGGAGGACTCAACCAAACTCAACTACGAAAAATTCTAGCCTATTCCTCCATCGCCCATATAGGATGAATAGTAGCAGTAACTATATATAATCCATCTATAATACTCCTCAATCTAATTATCTATATATTCCTTACTACTTCTATATTCATCACAATCTACATTAACGATTCAACTTCAATCGCTTCACTAACAAAAATATGAAATAAATCACCACTAATAATTTCTACAACACTAATTATTCTATTATCACTAGGAGGACTACCTCCTCTTACAGGATTCCTACCAAAATGAATAATTATTATTGAACTAACAAAAAACAACTGCATCTTTATAGCCCTATCAATAACAATAATAGCCCTACTCAACTTATATTTCTACACACGACTAATCTATGCATCATCCATAACCATATTTCCTTCAACAAATAACATAAAAACCAACATTCACCAAACTAATTACAAAAACAATCTACTCCTACCCCCACTAATCATTATTTCCTCCCTAGCCCTTCCACTATCTCCCATCATTAACGTACTATATTAGAAGTTTAGGATAAATAATAGTCCAAGGGCCTTCAAAGCCCTAAGTAAATTAAACCATTTAACTTCTGCATAAGGATTACAAGAACCTATCTTGCATCTTCTGAACGCAAATCAAACACTTTTATTAAGCTAAATCCTCCTAGACCGGTGGGTTCCAACCCCACGAAAATTTAGTTAACAGCTAAATACCCTAAACAACTGGCTTCAATCTACTTCTCCCGCCTTAAAGAAAAAAAAGGCGGGAGAAGAGGCCCCGGCAGCAGCAAGCTGCTCCTTCGAATTTGCAATTCAACATGAAAAATCACCTCAAGACCATGATAGAAAGAGAACTACTCTCTGTTTTTAGATTTACAGTCTAATGCTCTACTCAGCCATTCTACCTATGTTCGTAACTCGTTGATTATTCTCAACAAATCACAAAGATATTGGTACCCTTTACCTTATATTTGGTGCTTGAGCAGGAATAGTAGGAACTGCCCTAAGTATCCTTATTCGAGCAGAACTAGGTCAACCAGGAGCTCTTCTTGGAGATGACCAGATTTACAATGTAGTAGTTACAGCCCATGCATTCATTATAATTTTCTTTATGGTAATACCTATAATAATTGGAGGATTTGGAAATTGACTTGTCCCATTAATAATTGGCGCTCCTGATATAGCCTTCCCACGAATAAATAATATAAGTTTCTGATTACTTCCACCCTCATTTCTATTACTTTTAGCTTCCTCTATAGTAGAAGCCGGAGCTGGAACTGGATGAACAGTATATCCACCACTAGCCGGCAATCTTGCCCATGCTGGAGCTTCTGTAGACTTAACAATTTTTTCACTACATTTAGCAGGAGTATCATCCATCCTAGGTGCTATTAACTTTATTACTACAATTATTAACATAAAACCACCAGCAATTACACAATATCAAACCCCATTATTTGTATGATCAGTCCTTATTACAGCAGTTCTTCTTCTCTTATCTCTCCCAGTTCTAGCAGCAGGAATTACTATATTACTTACAGATCGTAATTTAAATACAACCTTCTTCGACCCAGCAGGAGGAGGAGATCCCATTCTTTATCAACACTTATTCTGATTCTTCGGACACCCAGAAGTTTATATTTTAATTCTCCCTGGATTTGGAATTATTTCTCACATCGTCACTTATTATTCTGGTAAAAAAGAACCTTTTGGTTATATGGGCATAGTCTGAGCAATGATGTCCATTGGATTCCTAGGATTTATTGTATGGGCTCATCACATATTTACAGTAGGACTTGACGTCGATACCCGAGCATATTTTACTTCAGCCACAATAATTATTGCTATTCCAACTGGTGTTAAAGTTTTTAGTTGATTAGCTACTCTACATGGAGGAAATATTAAATGATCACCAGCTATACTATGAGCTCTAGGATTTATTTTCCTATTCACTATTGGAGGACTAACAGGAATTGTACTTTCTAATTCATCTCTAGATATTGTTCTTCACGATACATACTATGTAGTTGCTCATTTCCATTATGTCCTATCTATAGGCGCTGTTTTCGCTATCATAGCTGGCTTTATTCACTGGTTTCCATTATTTACAGGTTATTCACTAAATGATACTTGAGCCAAAATTCACTTCGCTACAATATTTGTTGGAGTTAATATAACATTCTTCCCTCAACACTTTTTAGGTCTTTCAGGAATACCACGACGTTACTCTGATTACCCAGATGCCTATACTACATGAAATATTGTATCATCTATAGGATCATTCATTTCTCTTACAGCTGTTCTAATTATAGTTTTCATTATTTGAGAAGCCCTAGCATCAAAACGAGAAGTTGAATCAGTCGAATTAACCACAACAAATCTGGAGTGACTTCACGGATGTCCTCCCCCATATCATACATTTGAAGAACCTGTTTACGTAAAAGTAAACTAAGAAAGGAAGGAATCGAACCCCCCAAAATTGGTTTCAAGCCAACATCATAACCTCTATGTCTTTCTTGTAAGATATTAGTAAAATAATTACATAACTTTGTCAAAGTTAAATTATAGATCAATAATCTATATATCTTATATGGCTTATCCATTTCAATATGGTCTTCAGGATGCTACTTCTCCAATTATAGAAGAACTAATACACTTTCATGACCATACACTAATAATTGTCTTTTTAATTAGCTCATTAGTTCTTTATATTATTTCCCTAATATTAACTACTAACCTTACACATACAAGCACCATAGATGCTCAAGAAGTAGAAACTATTTGAACAATCTTACCAGCCGTTATTCTTGTATTGATTGCCCTACCGTCCCTACGAATCCTATATTTAATAGACGAAATCAATAACCCAGTCCTAACTGTAAAAACTCTAGGACATCAATGATACTGAAGTTATGAATATACAGACTATGAAAACCTAAACTTTGACTCATACATAATTCCAACATCCGAGCTAAAACCAGGAGAACTTCGACTTCTAGAAGTCGACAACCGAGTAGTACTACCTATAGAATTACCCATTCGTATATTAATTTCTTCAGAAGACGTTCTCCACTCATGGGCAGTACCCTCACTAGGACTAAAAACTGATGCTATTCCAGGGCGATTAAATCAAGCCACCTTAACATCAACTCGCCCAGGTTTATTCTACGGACAATGTTCAGAAATTTGTGGGTCTAACCACAGCTTCATACCAATCGTCCTAGAAATAGTTCCACTAAAACACTTCGAAGATTGATCTATATCAATAATTTAATCATTGTGAAGCTTTTAGCGTTAACCTTTTAAGTTAAAGATAGAGAATAACTTTCTCCACATTGACAAATGCCACAACTAGATACATCAACATGATTTAACATAATTTTATTCTCCTTAATCACCCTATTTATTATCATTCAACTAAAATTCTCAAAGTTTAACTTCTATACAACACCCACCCCTAAAACAATTAACATAACAAAAAACCCTAACCCTTGAGAATCAAAATGAACGAAAATCTATTCGCCTCTTTCTCTGCCCCTACATTAATAGGAATTCCCATCGTCATTGCCATTATTATATTTCCAACTATCATATTCTCATATTCTAATCGCATCTACAGTAATCGATTAGTAATTTTTCAACAATGAATTATTCAATTAATTATTAAACAAATAATACCTATTCACTCACAAAAAGGACGTTCCTGAACCCTACTACTAATTTCACTAATTATTTTTATTGGTTCAACTAACCTTTTAGGTCTTCTACCACATACATTTACCCCAACAACACAATTATCAATAAACCTAGGAATAGCAATCCCCCTTTGAGCCGGAGCAGTAATCCTAGGATTTCGTAACAAAACAAAATCTGCTTTAGCTCACTTCCTTCCCCAAGGAACACCAATTCCTTTAATTCCTATACTAATTATTATTGAAACAATCAGTTTATTTATTCAACCAATAGCCCTAGCAGTTCGATTAACTGCTAATATTACAGCTGGTCACCTACTAATTCATCTCATTGGAGGAGCAACTCTAGCACTATTATCAATCAATATTCCCACAGCCTTAATCACATTCTTAATTTTAACTCTACTAACTATCCTAGAATTTGCCGTAGCACTAATTCAGGCTTACGTCTTTACCCTTCTAGTGAGTCTCTACTTACATGATAATACCTAATGACCCACCAAACCCACGCTTTCCACATAGTTAATCCAAGCCCATGACCACTAACAGGAGCCTTTTCAGCCTTTCTATTAACCTCTGGGTTAGTAATATGATTTCATTTCAACTCAACAACCCTATTATTTATAGGCCTTAGTACAAATTTATTGACTATAATCCAATGATGACGAGATGTAATTCGTGAAGGAACCTTCCAAGGTCATCATACACCAGTAGTCCAAAAAGGCCTACGCTACGGAATAATCCTATTTATTATCTCAGAAGTTTTCTTCTTCGCAGGTTTTTTCTGAGCCTTTTACCACTCTAGTCTAGCCCCAACACCCGAACTAGGGGGTTGCTGACCTCCAACAGGTATTAACCCTTTAAACCCTCTTGAAGTTCCCCTTCTAAATACAGCCGTCCTACTCGCTTCAGGAGTATCAATCACTTGAGCCCACCATAGTCTAATAGAAGGAAAACGACTACATATAAATCAAGCTCTTCTCATTACAATCTTACTAGGTCTTTACTTCACTATTCTTCAAGCATCAGAATATTTTGAAACACCATTTACCATCTCAGATGGTATCTATGGCTCAACCTTCTTTATAGCCACAGGCTTCCATGGACTCCATGTAATTATTGGCTCAACATTCCTTCTAGTATGCCTTCTACGACAATTTAATTATCACTTTACCTCTAAACATCACTTCGGTTTTGAAGCCGCAGCATGATACTGACATTTTGTAGACGTAGTATGACTATTCCTATATGTCTCTATCTATTGATGAGGATCATATTCTTTTAGTATTAATTAGTACATCTGACTTCCAATCAGACAGTTCTGGTATAACCCAGAAAAGAATAATAAACCTTATTATAGCACTTACAACTAACATCATTCTAGCTTTCATTTTAGTAACTGTAGCCTTCTGATTACCACAACTTAATATCTACTCAGAAAAAGTAGGGCCATATGAATGCGGATTTGACCCAATAGGATCAGCTCGCCTACCATTCTCAATAAAATTTTTTCTTATTGCAATTACATTCCTTCTATTTGACCTAGAAATCGCCCTTCTCCTCCCCCTCCCATGGGCATCACAATCCAACAATCTAATAACAACTCTTATCATAGCCTTAATCCTAATTATTACTCTCATCCTAGGACTTATATACGAATGACTGAATAAAGGACTTGAATGAACAGAATAAAATGGTAATTAGTTTAACTAAAACAAATGATTTCGACTCATTAAATCATGGATTTTACCCATGTATACCAAATGTCCCCAGTATTTCTTAATCTCCTCTTAGCATTCTCCTTAGCCTTATTAGGAACACTATTATTCCGCTCTCATATAATGTCTACACTACTATGTTTAGAAGGCATAATACTCTCACTTTTCCTAATAAGCTCATTAATCTCATTAAACTCCCAATTTCCACTCGCTTTCATTATTCCAATCATCATTTTAGTATTTGCAGCATGTGAGGCAGCTGTAGGATTAGCCTTACTTGTCATAGTATCAAATTCCTATGGAACTGATTATGTCCAAAACCTCAATCTCTTACAATGCTAAAAATTGTAATTCCTTCAATCATAATTCTTCCCCTAACCTGACTCTCAAAAAATAATATAATTTGAATTAATACCACTTCCTACAGCTTAATAATTAGCCTTATTACACTCTTCACACTTAATCAACACAATGATACTAGCTCCAATTTCTCAACAGTATTCTTCTCAGACCCTCTCTCTTCTCCTTTAGTCATTTTAACAGCATGACTTCTTCCACTAATACTTCTAGCCAGTCAAAATCACTTAAAAAAAGAACCAGTAACATACAAAAAAATTTACATTTCCTTACTAACAACCCTACAAATTCTACTAATTATAACATTTACAGCAACAGAACTTATTTTATTTTACATTCTATTTGAAGCAACATTAATCCCAACACTAATTATTATTACCCGATGAGGAAACCAAACAGAACGTCTAAATGCTGGACTTTACTTCCTATTTTACACACTAATTGGCTCAATTCCCCTTCTAATCGCTCTAATCCATTCCCATAATCTCATAGGAACTATAAACTTCATTCTCCTTAATATTCAACAACCAACAAACCCCTCCTCTTGATCTAATCACATTATATGACTTGCCTTTATAATAGCATTTATAGTCAAAATACCATTATATGGCGTCCATCTATGACTCCCAAAAGCCCACGTAGAGGCTCCTATTGCTGGTTCAATAATCCTAGCTGCAATCTTACTAAAATTAGGCGGATATGGAATAATACGAATTTCTATTTTACTTGATCCTATTAACAAAACTATAGCTTATCCGTTCATCCTCCTATCCCTATGAGGTATAATCATAACAAGTTCAATCTGCTTACGACAAACCGACCTTAAATCCCTTATCGCTTATTCTTCAGTCAGTCACATAGCACTAGTTATTGTTGCAGTAATAATTCAAACCCCATGAAGCTATATAGGAGCTACAGCACTAATAATCGCACACGGGTTAACCTCCTCATTATTATTCTGTTTAGCCAATACTAACTACGAACGAATTCACAGCCGAACTATAATCCTAGCCCGAGGCATACAAACAATTCTACCCCTAATAGGCACATGATGAATACTAGGAAGCCTAGCTAATCTTGCTCTTCCACCCTCGATTAACCTAATTGGTGAATTAGTTATTATTACATCTTCATTCTCATGAGCCAACTCCACCATTATATTAATAGGTATGAACATCCTAATTACAGCCCTATATTCTCTATACATATTAATTTCAGCCCAACGAGGAAAAGCTACTCACCACACAAAAAATATTTCACCCTCTCATACACGAGAATCAACAATTATAGCCCTTCACATCTTACCAACAATTCTCCTATCACTAAACCCTAAATTCATTTTAGGGTTTCCCTATTGTAAATATAGTTTAAAAAAACATTAGACTGTGAATCTAAAAACAGAAGCATTTACTTCTTATTTACCAAGAAAGAATGCAAGAACTGCTAACTCATGCTACCGTAGATTAAACATACGGCTTTCTTAACTTCCATAGGATAGTAGTAATCCGTTGGTCTTAGGAACCAAAAATTTGGTGCAACTCCAAATGAAAGTAATTAACATATCACACTCAATAAACTTTTTCATCCTAATAACCCTAATACTTCCATTATTATTATCCTTTACCAAAATAATTAAACCAACTAATCTTCCAAAATACGTAACTAACTCAATCAAACTATCATTCCTAATAAGTCTAATTCCACTAATATCATTCCTTCTTCTTAATAACGAATTTATAATTTCTAACTGACACTGAATAACACTAAACTCAATTAAACTTAACATAAGCTTCAAATTTGACTTCTTCTCTACTCTCTTCATTCCAATCGCCTTATTCGTCACATGATCAATTATAGAGTTTTCCCTATGATATATAAACTCAGACCCTAACCTAGACCGATTTATAAAATATCTTCTTATATTTCTTATAACCATAATCATCTTAGTATCAGCTAACAACTTATTCCAACTATTCATTGGTTGAGAAGGAGTAGGAATTATATCATTCCTACTAATTGGCTGATGATTTGGACGCACTGACGCAAATACAGCAGCCCTGCAAGCCATCCTATATAACCGAATCGGAGACATCGGCTTTATCCTAGCTATAATTTGATTCTGTACTAATCTCAACTCATGAGAACTCCAACAAATCTTCGCTACTTCCACTAATCCTACTAATTCTTTACCCCTATTAGGCCTACTACTAGCGGCAACTGGAAAATCAGCCCAATTCGGACTCCACCCATGACTACCATCAGCAATAGAAGGGCCCACTCCAGTCTCTGCCCTACTTCACTCAAGTACAATAGTTGTCGCAGGAATCTTCCTAATAATCCGATTCTTCCCACTAACTAACAACAACCAAACAATTTTAACTCTAATACTCTGCCTGGGAGCCTTAACAACACTATTTACAGCCATTTGTGCCTTAACGCAAAATGATATTAAAAAAATTGTAGCCTTCTCTACATCAAGTCAATTAGGACTAATAATAGTTACTCTAGGAATCAACCAACCTCATTTAGCCTTCCTCCATATCTGTACCCACGCCTTTTTCAAAGCTATATTATTTATATGCTCCGGTTCCATTATCCACAGCTTAAATGACGAACAAGATATTCGAAAAATAGGAGGCCTAGCCAAACCAATACCATTTACCTCCTCATGTCTAACAATCGGGAGTTTAGCACTAACTGGAACTCCATTCCTCACAGGCTTCTACTCAAAAGACCTAATCATCGAAGCCATAAACACGTCTTATACCAACGCCTGAGCCCTTATTATTACACTAATCGCAACATCCCTAACAGCTGTTTACAGTACACGTATTATCTTTTTCGTAGTCATATCTAAACCCCGATTCCCTCCAATCATCTCTATCAACGAAAACAACCCACAACTAAAAAAAGCCATCAACCGACTTGCCCTTGGCAGCATCTTTGCCGGATTCCTAATTTACAAACTTATCCCGCCCATAAACAATCCTATTATAACTATACCTATATATCTAAAATTAACAGCCCTATCAATTACTATTATAGGCTTCACAATTGCTATAGAACTTAATAACCTTACATTCTTCCTAACATCTAAATACTCTTCACCAACACACCACTTCTCTTCCTTATTAGGCTATTTTCCTTCTACACTCCATCGATTACTACCAAATAAAAAACTTAACCTTAGCCAAAACATTGCCTCAAACCTTATAGACTTAATCTGACTAGAAAAAGCAATCCCAAAAACAATTGCCCACTCCAACGTCCTAGCTTCCATAAAAATTACCAACCAAAAAAGCCTAATTAAACTCTATTTTCTCTCATTCCTTATCACCATTACATTAATTATTCTATTACAAACATTTAATTTCCTCGAGTAATTTCAATAATAATAAAGATACTAACAAAAAGAGATCAACCAGCTACCACTACCATCCAACCAGCACAACTATATATAGCTGATACTCCTACCCCATCCTCCCCTACCAAACCAATCTCCTCACCTTCAAAAGCAACTCAATCTCCCATATTATTAAACTCAACAACCAACTCAACATCCTCTACACTTCCTAATCATAACATCAAACCTGTCTCCATTAAAACTCCTAATACAACTCCACCAAAAAATAACCAATTAGATCCCCATGTCTCAGGATATTCTTCCGAAGCTATAGCTGTAGTATACCCAAAAACTACTAACATACCACCCAAATAAATCAAAAACACCATTAAACCTAAAAACCGACCACCAGAATTTAATACCAACCCACATCCTACACAACCACTAAAAATCAACCCCAAACCCCCATAAATAGGAGATGGCTTAATAGCCAACCCAATAAAACCTATTACATAGGCCACACTAAAAATAAATACATAATTTATCATAATTTCTACATAGCACTTAACTAAGACCAATGACATGAAAAATCATCGTTGTAATTCAACTATAGAAACCTTAATGATCAACATACGAAAATCTCACCCACTATTAAAAATTATTAATCACTCATTAATTGATCTCCCAACACCTTCAAACATTTCCGTATGATGAAACTTTGGATCTTTACTAGGTGTTTGCTTAGGTCTCCAAATTATTACAGGCTTATTCCTAGCCATACACTATACCTCAGATACCTTGACAGCATTCTCATCAGTAACTCACATTTGCCGAGACGTCAACTACGGATGAATCATTCGATATCTACATGCCAACGGAGCATCCATATTTTTCATTTGCCTTTTCCTTCATGTAGGCCGAGGGATATACTACGGATCATACAACTACTTAGAAACATGAAATATCGGCGTCATCTTATTATTCGCTGTAATAGCAACAGCATTCATAGGATATGTTCTTCCATGAGGACAAATATCATTCTGAGGAGCTACAGTCATTACCAATCTTTTATCAGCTATCCCATACGTAGGAACCTCCCTAGTAGAATGAATCTGAGGTGGATTTTCAGTAGACAAAGCTACCCTAACACGCTTCTTCGCATTCCATTTTATTCTTCCATTTATTATCACTGCCTTAGTAATTGTTCATCTCCTATTCCTACACGAAACAGGATCAAACAACCCTACAGGATTAAATTCAGATGCAGACAAAATTCCATTTCACCCTTATTATACTATTAAAGACATTTTAGGTTTCATTATTATATTTTTATTCCTCATAATACTAGTTTTATTCTCACCTGACATACTAGGAGACCCAGACAACTACACCCCAGCAAACCCACTAAATACACCACCCCATATTAAACCAGAATGATATTTTCTTTTCGCCTACGCTATTCTACGCTCTATTCCAAACAAACTAGGTGGCGTACTAGCCCTAATCCTCTCTATCCTCATTTTAATCCTACTACCACTACTACACACATCCGCTCAACGAAGCCTAATATTTCGCCCAATCAGCCAATGCTTATTTTGAATCTTAGTAGCTGACCTCTTCACCCTAACTTGAATCGGAGGACAACCAGTTGAACACCCATTCATTATTATCGGCCAATTAGCCTCAATCCTATATTTCCTCATTATCCTTGTCCTAATACCATTAGCTGGTATTTTAGAAAATAAAATCATAAAAATATCAAAATGCTTAGGTAGTATACTTATTACTTTGGTCTTGTAAACCAAAAATGGAGAACTAACCTCCCCAAAGCATCAAGGAAGAAAACAAATCCCACCACCAACACCCAAAGCTGGCATTCTAATTAAACTATTCCTTGACTTACACCACATAATTTTAACCTTAATTTAGTACATATTAATCACTTATGTATATAGTGCATTAAATTATTTTCCACTAGCATATAAGCATGTACATACTATCCTTATATTACATAAATACATATTATTATACATATTACATACCTGTATTACCACATGGATATTCTTTACCACTAATCATGTATGTTCTAGGACATTAATCATTAATCCATTAAACCAACTCAACAACATGAATATTCTACACAATTAGAACTTAATGCTTTAAGACTTCCCTGTGTTATCTGACATACACCATAAAGTCAGTTCAATTTCTCTTCCATATGACTATCCCCTTCCCCATTTGGTCTATTAATCTACCATCCTCCGTGAAACCAACAACCCGCCCACCAATGCCCCTCTTCTCGCTCCGGGCCCATCACACTTGGGGGTAGCTATTACTGAATCTTTATCAGACATCTGGTTCTTACTTCAGGACCATAGAATGCGTTATCGCCCATACGTTCCCCTTAAATAAGACATCTCGATGGATTAATGTCTAATCAGCCCATGCCCAACATAACTGTGGTGCCATGCATTTGGTATTTTTTTATTTTTAGGATGCTGTGACTCAGCATAGCCGTCAAGGCATGAGAGAGCCAATTACCATGTAGCTGGACTTTAAGTCAATATTCTTGCTTCGCACGCTCAACTTTCAGGTATTAGTGAATTAATGCTTTGGGACATAAAATTAATTATACCTAAATTTTCTATTACCAAACCCCCCCTTCCCCCCCATCTTTCGCCAAACCCCAAAAACGAAAGCTTCTTCTTCTTCATTTGATCATTAAAATATTGACATAAATTCTTGTATGTGTCACAAAACTCAAAACTTTTTTAATTAGCAAAATCAACTCAAATTTTCACGCACAGTTAGTGGTTAAATCTACTAAACCG